GCTGGTGTAGCTTAAGTAAAGCATAACACTGAAGATGTTAAGATGGGCCCTAGAAAGCCCCACTAGCACAAAGGTTTGGTCCTGACTTTATTATCAGCTTTAACCCAATTTACACATGCAAGCCTCCACGCCCCTGTGAGAATGCCCTCAATCTCCCGTCCGGAGACGAGGAGCAGGTATCAGGCACAACACATTAGCCCAAGACGCCTTGCTTAGCCACACCCCCAAGGGAACTCAGCAGTGATAGACATTAAGCCATAAGTGAAAACTTGACTTAGTCAGGGTTAAGAGGGCCGGTAAAACTCGTGCCAGCCACCGCGGTTATACGAGAGACCCAAGCTGATAAACCCGGCGTAAAGAGTGGTTATGGAACACGCAACACTAGAGCCAAAGACCCCCTAGGCTGTTATACGCACCTGAGGGATCGAACCCCTTATACGAAAGTAACTTTACTATTATATTACCAGAACCCACGACAGCTGGGGCACAAACTGGGATTAGATACCCCACTATGCCCTGCCGTAAACTTAGATACTTCCCCACAACAAGTATCCGCCTGGGCACTACGAGCGCCAGCTTAAAACCCAAAGGACTTGGCGGTGCTTCAGACCCCCCTAGAGGAGCCTGTTCTAGAACCGATAACCCCCGTTCAACCTCACTACTCCTTGCTTTTCCCGCCTATATACCGCCGTCGCCAGCTTACCCTGTGAAGGAGTCACAGTAAGCAGGATGGGCAATGCCCAGAACGTCAGGTCGAGGTGTAGCGTACGGAGTAGGAAGAAATGGGCTACATTATCTGAAGCAGATTAAATAACGAAGAGTTACCTGAAACCGGTGACTTGAAGGTGGATTTAGCAGTAAGGGGAGAATAGAGCGCCCCCCTGAAGCCGGCTCTGAAGCGCGCACACACCGCCCGTCACTCTCCCCAACAACATCTATACATGGTATATAACACAGCAAAAGCTACAAGGGGAGGCAAGTCGTAACATGGTAAGTGTACCGGAAGGTGCACTTGGAATAACCAGGGTGTGGCTGAGACAGTTAAGCGCCTCCCTTACACCGAGAAGACATCCATGCAAGTTGGATCACCCTGAACTAAACAGCTAGCTCAAGCATTAAAACTAAAATTAACAACATAACCCAACCACCAAAAACTAACAACATCAACTAAACCATTCGACCACCCTAGTACGGGCGACAGAAAAGGACTAATGAAGCTATAAGAAAAGTACCGCAAGGGAAAGCTGAAAGAGAGCTGAAACAGCGCACTAAAGTAAATAAAAGCAGAGGCTAAAACTCGTACCTTTTGCATCATGATCTAGCCAGTAATCCCAAGCGAAGAGCCCTCTAGTTTGGAGCCCCGAAACCGGACGAGCTACTCCGGGACAGCCCATTATGGGGCCAACCCGTCTCTGTGGCAAAAGAGTGGGAAGATCCCCGAGTAGAGGTGAAAGACCTACCGAGTCAGGTTATAGCTGGTTGCTCAAGAAATGAATAGAAGTTCAGCCCCGTAAGACCCTTAACCACAACAGTCCTACTCAAACTAGGCACAAGGATAACCACGGGAGTTAGTTAAAGGAGGTACAGCTCCCTTAACCAAGGACACAACCTTAACAGGAGGCTAAGAAATATAATTAACGAAGGCCATAAGTTTCGGTGGGCCTAAAAGCAGCCACCCGCACAGAAAGCGTTAAAGCTCAAACCACATCTGAAGCCTATTATAACATTAAAGTCAACAACAATGCCCCTAACCTATACTGAGCCTTTCTATGCCCTCATAGAAGAAATCCTGCTAGAACGAGTAATAAGAAGAACGAACTTCTCCCCGCACATGTGTAAGTCGAATCGGACCCCCCATCGACAATTAACGAACCCAACAAAAGAGGGAAATGCATAACCGCACATTTAAGCCAAGGAAACCACGCAAAACCCAATCGTTACCCCCACACAGGAGTGCCCAATTACAGGGGAAAGACTTAAAGAAAAAAAAGGAACTCGGCAAACCTAAACCCCGCCTGTTTACCAAAAACATCGCCTCCTGAACCCAACCATATAGGAGGTCCCGCCTGCCCTGTGACCAAAAGTTTAACGGCCGCGGTATTTTAACCGTGCAAAGGTAGCGCAATCAATTGTCTTTTAAATGGAGACCTGTATGAATGGCATAACGAGGGTTTAACTGTCTCTTTTTTCCAGTCAATGAAACTGATCTGCCCGTGCAGAAGCGGACATATTTACACAAGACGAGAAGACCCTATGGAGCTTTAGACGCCCACCAACTATGAAAAGTAACCATATCAACGGAACTCCAAACAACATACCCCTGGTACAAACGTCTTCGGTTGGGGCGACCACGGGGGAAAACAAAGCCCCCGAGAGGATAGGGGAATACCCTAAAACCAAGAACTACAATTCTAAGCCACAAAATGTTTGACCAATTAATGATCCGGCTTACGCCGATCAACGGACCAAGTTACCCTAGGGATAACAGCGCAATCCCCTCCCAGAGTCCATATCGACGAGAGGGTTTACGACCTCGATGTTGGATCAGGACATCCTAATGGTGCAGCCGCTATTAAGGGTTCGTTTGTTCAACGATTAAAGTCCTACGTGATCTGAGTTCAGACCGGAGTAATCCAGGTCAGTTTCTATCTGTGATGCTATCCTTCCTAGTACGAAAGGACCGGAATGATGAGGCCCATGCCAGAGGCACGCCTCCCCCCGACCTGTTGAAATCAACTAAAACAGACAAAGGGAAGCTACATCCCAGCCCGAGAAAAAGGCATGCTGGGGTGGCAGAGCCCGGTAAATGCAGGAAGCCTAAGCCTTCCGCCTCAGAGGTTCAAATCCTCTCCCCAGCTATGCTTCACATTCTTATAGTCCATATTATCAACCCCCTAGCCTATATTGTGCCGGTTCTTCTAGCAGTGGCCTTCTTAACCCTTATCGAACGGAAGGTGCTAGGCTATATACAACTACGCAAAGGACCAAATGTGGTTGGTCCCTACGGGCTCCTTCAACCAATCGCCGATGGAGTTAAATTATTTATTAAAGAGCCAGTCCGACCTTCTACATCCTCCCCCTTCTTATTTTTAGCCACTCCTACCATAGCCCTTACACTTGCTCTAACCCTTTGAGCGCCCCTTCCTCTCCCCCACCCCGTCACGGACTTGAGTCTTAGTATACTTTTTATTTTAGCATTGTCTAGCTTAGCCGTATATTCCATTCTAGGCTCAGGGTGAGCATCAAACTCTAAGTATGCCTTAATTGGAGCCCTACGAGCGGTGGCTCAAACTATTTCCTACGAAGTTGCCCTAGGCCTCATTCTTCTTTGTACAATCGTGTTTACTGGAGGCTTTACTTTAACCATATTTAGTACAGCCCAGGAGGGAATTTGACTCCTCGCCCCCGCTTGACCTTTAGCAGCAATATGATATATTTCCACACTAGCAGAAACAAATCGAGCCCCTTTTGATCTCACCGAAGGAGAGTCAGAGTTAGTCTCAGGCTTTAATGTAGAATATGCAGGGGGACCTTTTGCCCTGTTTTTCCTAGCAGAATATGCCAACATCCTATTTATAAACACTCTATCTGCCATCTTATTTATAGGAGCCTCCCACTTTCCTTCCCTACCAGAGCTGACCACAATCAACATTATAATTAAAGCCGCCCTCCTATCTGCCGTATTTTTATGAGTGCGTGCCTCATACCCCCGATTTCGATATGATCAGCTCATGCACTTAGTATGAAAAAACTTTTTGCCCCTTACCCTAGCCCTTATTCTTTGACATATTGCCCTGCCCGTAGGAACTGCAGGCCTCCCACCCCAACTATAAGACGCCCCAGGAGCTGTGCCTGAACGCCTAAGGGCCACTTTGATAGAGTGAACCAAGGGGGTTAGACTCCCCCCGGCTCCTTAGAAAAAAGGGACTCGAACCCATCCTCCAGAGATCAAAACTCTGGGTGCTTCCACTACACCACTTTCTAGTAATGTCAGCTAAATAAGCTTTTGGGCCCATACCCCGAACATGTTGGTTAAAATCCTTCCCTTACTAATGAATCCCTACGTACTCACTATTCTTTTATTTAGCCTAGGACTAGGAACCACCCTGACTTTTGCTAGCTCCCACTGGCTCCTAGCATGGATAGGCCTAGAGATTAATACCCTTGCCATTATTCCACTTATAGCCCACCAGCATCACCCCCGAGCGGTTGAAGCCACAACTAAGTACTTTTTAACCCAAGCCACGGCAGCTGCGATAATTTTGTTTGCTAGCACAACAAATGCTTGAATTTCAGGACAATGAGAAGTTACCCAGCTGACTAATCCCATCGCTTGTACAATCGCAATTACCGCACTAGCACTAAAAATCGGACTAGCCCCCATACACTTTTGACTCCCAGAGGTTTTACAAGGCATTACCCTCACCACAGGCTTGGTTCTATCAACTTGGCAGAAACTTGCCCCCTTCGCACTTATTTTACAGGTGGCAGAAAACGCACACCCTTACCTACTGACTGCCCTAGCAATCTGCTCTACCTTGGTTGGAGGATGAGGGGGCCTGAACCAGACCCAGCTCCGAAAGGTTTTAGCCTACTCATCAGTAGCCCACCTAGGATGAATAATTTTGGTAGCCCAGATAGCCCCCAACATGACCCTTCTAGCTTTAATTACATATATTATTATAACGGCCGCGGCTTTCCTCACCCTAGAAAAAGTAAACTCAACTAAAACCATTACCTTAGCCTCGGCCTGAACCAAGGCCCCCGCTTTGACCGCACTAGCCTGCCTTATTTTACTTTCATTAGGAGGCCTTCCCCCTTTAACAGGGTTTATGCCAAAATGACTAATCTTGCAAGAAATTTCCAACCAAGGTTTTCCTCTTACAGCCACAGTGATTGCTTTAACAGCCCTATTGAGCTTGTACTTTTACCTTCGGCTAACATACGCAATAACCCTCACCCTTGCCCCCTATACAATTAACTCCTCCGCCCCATGACGAACCGAGGCTAAAGGCCCAACAATACCTTTGGCCACCGTCGTTATACTGGCCACCTCTTTATTACCTCTCACCCCTTCAGTGCTAGCCCTCCTAGCCTAGGGGCTTAGGATAGCATATAGACCGTGAGCCTTCAAAGCTCCTAGCAGGAGTGAAAATCTCCTAGCCCCTGATAAGACTTGCAGGATTTTATCCCACATCTTCTGAATGCAACCCAGACACTTTAATTAAGCTAAAGCCTTTCTAGATGGGAAGGCCTCGATCCTACAAAATCTTAGTTAACAGCTAAGCGCCCTAACCAGCGAGCATCCATCTACTTTCCCCGCCGTCCGGGGACAAAGGCGGGGAAAGCCCCGGTAGACGTTAGCCTACGTCTTCAGGTTTGCAACCTGACATGAACTTCACCACAGAGCTTCTTGGTAAGAAGAGGAGTTAAACCTCTGTTCTCGGAGCTACAATCCGCCGCCTAAACCTTCGGCCATCCTACCTGTGGCAATTACACGTTGATTTTTCTCAACTAATCATAAAGATATTGGCACCCTTTATTTAGTGTTTGGTGCTTGAGCAGGTATGGTAGGGACTGCGCTGAGTCTTCTGATTCGGGCAGAACTAAGCCAGCCTGGTGCGCTTCTTGGAGATGATCAAATCTATAACGTCATCGTTACCGCGCATGCTTTCGTAATAATTTTCTTCATAGTAATGCCTATCCTAATCGGAGGATTTGGAAACTGATTAGTGCCCCTAATGATTGGAGCACCAGACATGGCTTTCCCACGAATAAATAACATAAGCTTCTGACTTCTTCCTCCCTCTTTTCTTCTTTTACTAGCCTCTTCAGGCGTAGAAGCCGGGGCAGGGACAGGATGAACAGTATATCCCCCACTATCAGGCAATCTTGCCCACGCCGGGGCCTCTGTTGACCTAACTATTTTCTCTCTTCATCTTGCAGGAATTTCGTCAATTCTTGGGGCAATTAACTTTATTACCACAATTATTAATATAAAACCACCAGCAATCTCCCAGTACCAAACTCCGCTATTTGTATGAGCCGTACTTGTAACTGCTGTACTTCTACTTCTCTCATTACCAGTTTTAGCTGCCGGGATTACTATACTACTCACGGACCGTAATTTAAATACAACTTTCTTTGATCCCGCAGGAGGAGGAGACCCTATCCTATATCAGCACCTCTTTTGATTCTTTGGCCACCCCGAAGTTTATATTCTTATCCTCCCCGGCTTTGGCATGATTTCACACATTGTAGCTTACTACGCAGGAAAAAAAGAGCCTTTTGGATATATAGGAATGGTCTGAGCAATGATAGCCATTGGACTACTAGGCTTTATTGTTTGAGCCCACCACATGTTCACTGTTGGAATGGACGTAGATACTCGAGCATACTTTACCTCCGCAACAATAATTATTGCCATTCCAACCGGGGTTAAAGTATTCAGCTGACTTGCTACACTACATGGCGGGTCAATTAAATGAGAAACCCCACTTTTCTGAGCCCTAGGATTTATTTTCCTCTTTACGGTAGGGGGTCTAACAGGAATTGTACTATCTAATTCTTCCCTAGACATTGTCCTTCATGACACCTACTACGTAGTTGCACACTTCCACTATGTTTTATCAATGGGAGCTGTATTTGCCATCATAGCCGCATTCGTGCACTGATTCCCCTTATTTTCAGGCTACACCTTGCACAGCACATGAACTAAAATTCACTTCGGAGTCATGTTTGTAGGAGTTAACCTAACTTTCTTTCCCCAGCACTTCTTAGGCCTAGCCGGAATACCACGGCGATACTCTGACTACCCAGACGCCTATACTCTTTGAAACACAGTGTCATCAATTGGATCATTAATTTCTCTCGTTGCTGTCATTATGTTCTTGTTTATTCTATGAGAAGCATTCGCTGCTAAACGAGAAGTATCGTCAGTAGAGCTTGCTATAACAAACGTAGAATGACTGCATGGCTGCCCTCCTCCTTACCACACCTTTGAAGAGCCAGCTTTTGTACAAGTTCAAGCAAAGTAACGAGAAAGGGAGGAATCGAACCCCCGTCAGATGGTTTCAAGCCAACTGCATGGCCACTCTGCCACTTCCTTAAATAAGACACTAGTAAAATAATTACCTTGCCTTGTCGAGGCAAAATTGTGGGTTAAACCCCCGCGTGTCTTAGCCCAGAGCTAAATGGCACATCCCTCCCAACTAGGATTGCAAGACGCGGCCTCCCCTGTTATAGAAGAACTCTTACACTTCCACGACCACGCTTTAATAATTGTCCTTCTAATTAGCGTGTTAGTTCTTTATATTATTATCTGCATAGTATCAACCAAACTTACTGACAAATATATTTTAGACTCCCAAGAAGTTGAAATCGTATGAACTATTCTACCAGCTGTTATTTTAGTTATAATCGCCCTCCCCTCTTTACGAATTTTATATCTAATGGACGAGATTAATGACCCCCACTTAACCATTAAAGCCATAGGCCACCAATGATATTGAAGTTATGAATACACGGACTATGAAGATTTAGGATTTGATTCATATATAATCCCAACCCAGGATCTTGCCCCCGGGCAATTTCGGCTGTTGGAAACTGACCACCGAATAGTAGTTCCCATGGAGTCCCCAATTCGTGTACTAGTCTCAGCAGAAGATGTACTTCACTCATGAACCGTCCCTGCTATAGGCGTAAAAATAGACGCAGTCCCAGGACGACTAAATCAAACTGCCTTCATTGCATCTCGCCCTGGAGTCTTCTACGGACAATGTTCTGAAATCTGCGGTGCAAACCACAGCTTTATACCAATCGTAGTAGAAGCCGTCCCACTCGAACACTTTGAGAACTGATCCTCACTAATACTTGAAGACGCCTCACTAGAAAGCTAAATAGGGCCTAGCGTCAGCCTTTTAAGCTGAAGATTGGTGATCCCCAACCACCTCTAGTGACATGCCCCAACTTAATCCTGCCCCATGATTTGCAATCCTTGTTTTTTCTTGACTAATTTTCTTAACAGTCATTCCCCCAAAAGTACTAGCCCATAATTTTAATAATGAACCCACTACCGTAGGAGCTGAAAAAGCCAAACCCGAACCCTGAACCTGACCATGATACTAAGCTTTTTTGATCAATTTATGAGCCCCACTTACATGGGAATCCCCCTTATGGCACTAGCAATTGCACTTCCCTGAGCCCTTTATCCCACCCCAACTTCACGTTGACTTAATAACCGAGTATTAACTCTACAAGGGTGATTTATTAATCGCTTTACCCAGCAGCTTCTTCTACCTATTAACCCAGGAGGACATAAATGAGCAGTGTTATTAACTTCCCTTATGTTATTCCTGATTACTCTTAATATACTAGGACTCCTACCGTACACATTTACACCAACAACCCAGCTTTCCCTAAACATAGGACTTGCCGTCCCCCTTTGACTTGCCACAGTTATTATTGGGATGCGAAATCAGCCGACCGCCGCTTTAGGCCACTTACTGCCAGAGGGAACCCCGGTTCCTTTAATTCCTGTCCTTATTATCATCGAAACTATTAGCCTTTTTATTCGACCATTGGCATTAGGCGTTCGATTAACCGCCAATCTTACTGCAGGACACCTGCTTATTCAATTAATTGCCACAGCAGCATTTGTACTTCTCCCTATGATGCCAACAGTTGCTATTCTGACTGCCACAGTCTTATTTTTATTAACCCTTTTAGAGGTTGCCGTAGCAATAATTCAAGCCTACGTCTTCGTACTACTCTTAAGCCTTTACCTACAAGAAAACGTCTAATGGCCCACCAAGCACACGCATATCATATGGTAGACCCAAGCCCTTGACCGCTCACCGGAGCAGTTGGCGCCCTTTTGCTAACCTCCGGCACCGCAATTTGGTTCCACTTCCATTCAATTACCCTTATAACACTCGGACTTATTTTAACTCTTATAACGATATATCAATGATGACGAGATATCGTCCGAGAGGGCACTTTTCAAGGACACCACACCCCTCCTGTACAAAAAGGACTCCGATACGGAATAATCTTATTTATTACATCAGAAGTATTCTTTTTTGCAGGATTTTTCTGGGCCTTTTATCACTCAAGCCTCGCCCCTACCCCAGAGCTAGGGGGATGCTGACCCCCAACAGGAATTACAACTCTGGACCCATTCGAGGTCCCTCTTCTTAATACAGCTGTCCTTTTAGCCTCCGGAGTTACTGTCACATGAGCCCACCACAGTTTGATGGAAGGAGAACGAAAACAAGCAATTCAATCCCTTGCTTTGACAATTCTACTAGGATTTTACTTTACTTTCCTACAAGCACTAGAGTACTATGAAGCACCCTTTACCATCGCAGACGGTGTATATGGCTCTACATTTTTCGTCGCTACTGGATTCCACGGACTCCACGTAATTATTGGCTCAACATTCTTAGCCGTCTGCCTTCTCCGTCAAGTTCTTTACCACTTTACCTCAAACCACCACTTTGGATTTGAAGCAGCTGCCTGATATTGACATTTCGTTGACGTAGTTTGACTTTTCCTCTATGTCTCTATTTATTGATGAGGATCATAATCTTTCTAGTATAAAAGACAGTACAGGTGGCTTCCAACCACCTAATCTTGGTTAAAACCCAAGGAAAGATAATGAGCTTAATCATAACTATTTTAACAATTACATCCCTTCTCTCAATCATTTTGGTAGTTGTATCTTTTTGGTTACCCCAAATGAACCCAGACTCAGAAAAGCTGTCCCCCTATGAGTGCGGATTTGATCCTTTGGGCTCCGCCCGTCTACCTTTTTCATTGCGATTTTTTCTAGTAGCAATCCTGTTTTTGCTCTTCGACTTAGAAATTGCCCTCTTATTGCCCCTCCCATGAGGCAACCAGTTAATTAACCCTTTAACAACCGTTTCCTGAGCTACTGCCATCCTTGTTTTACTTACATTAGGCTTAGTTTATGAATGAACACAAGGAGGGCTAGAATGGGCTGAATAGGGGATTAGTCCAACTAAAGACTTCTGATTTCGGCTCAGACAATTATGGTTAAAGTCCATACTCCTCTTATGACACCAGCACACTTTAGCTTTAGTACAGCATTTATCCTTGGTCTTATAGGACTAGCATTTCACCGTACCCACCTTCTCTCAGCACTACTATGCTTAGAAGGGATAATGCTATCCCTATTCGTAGCCCTTTCCCTATGAACACTTCAAACAGAGGCCACTAACTTCTCTGCAGCCCCAATACTCCTCCTTGCTTTTTCTGCCTGTGAAGCCAGCACGGGCTTGGCTCTTCTTGTAGCCACTGCCCGAACCCATGGTACAGATCGCCTACAAAGCCTTAATCTTCTACAATGCTAAAGATTTTAATCCCCACTCTAATGCTTTTCCCAACAACTTGATTAACCCCTAAAAAGTGGCTGTGAACAGCCGCACTTACCCACAGCTTGATTATTGCCCTACTTAGCCTTACTTGACTAAATTGAACGGCGGAAACAGGATGGACCCTCCCTAACACTTATATGGCGATTGACCCTCTTTCTGCCCCCCTCTTAGTACTAACCTGCTGACTCCTCCCCCTAATAATTTTAGCCAGCCAAAACCACACTCGCACAGAACCCCCCTCCCGACAACGAATATACATTAGCCTTCTTGCCTCCCTCCAAGCATTTCTTATCCTTGCATTCGGGGCTACCGAAATCATCATATTTTACATTATATTTGAAGCCACACTAGTCCCAACCCTAATTATTATTACCCGGTGAGGCAATCAGGCAGAACGCTTAAATGCAGGGACCTATTTTTTATTTTATACTCTGGCCGGATCCCTACCTCTGCTAGTTGCACTACTTACTCTCCAAAGCTCAACAGGCAGTTTATCAATAATTACACTAAACTTTGGACAACCGCTAACACTAATGTCTTGAGGAGACAAAATCTGATGAGCCGGCTGCCTAATTGCTTTTTTAGTAAAAATGCCTCTCTATGGCGTCCATTTATGACTTCCTAAAGCACACGTAGAGGCCCCAATTGCAGGATCAATAGTGCTGGCAGCTGTCCTTCTGAAGCTAGGAGGCTATGGCATGATTCGAATGACAACCGTATTAGACCCCCTTACCAAAGAAATAGCCTACCCCTTTATCGTACTAGCCTTGTGAGGAATTATCATAACCGGGTCAATTTGCCTTCGCCAAACAGACCTTAAATCTCTTATTGCCTACTCCTCAGTAAGCCACATAGGCCTAGTGGCAGGTGGAATCTTAATCCAAACCCCCTGAGGCCTGACTGGGGCCATTATTTTGATAATTGCTCATGGCTTGGTCTCCTCCGCTCTCTTTTGTTTAGCAAACACCGCCTACGAGCGAACCCACAGCCGAACCATAGTACTAGCTCGAGGACTCCAAATATTATTTCCACTTACAGCCACATGATGATTTATTGCTAATTTAGCTAACTTAGCATTACCCCCTCTCCCAAATCTAATAGGAGAGGTTATAATCATCACCACAATATTTAATTGATCCCCTTGGACCCTAGCCTTAACAGGCACTGGTACACTAATTACAGCGGGATATTCCTTGTACCTATTTTTAATAAGCCAACGAGGCCCAGTCCCCACCCATATTTTAGGGTTAACTCCTTACCACACACGAGAACATCTTCTCATTACCCTCCACCTGGTCCCAGTTATGCTGCTAATTCTCAAACCTGAGTTTATGTGAGGATGATTCTACTGCAGATATAGTTTAACAAAAATGTTGGATTGTGATTCCAAAGACAGGGGTTCAAACCCCCTTATTTGCCGAGAGAGGCCTGTAGCAGCAGAGACTGCTAATCTTTGCCTCCGCAGTTAGAATCCGCGGCTCACTCGGCCCTTGAAGGATAACAGTCATCCGTTGGTCTTAGGAACCAAAAACCCTTGGTGCAAATCCAAGCAGAGGCTATGCAAACAACCTTGATCCTTACATCCTCACTAGTACTAATTTTTGCTCTCCTAGCCTATCCTATTATTACAACTATTGACCCTAACCCCAAAGACCCCAACTGAGCCGTCACACACGTGAAAACCGCTGTTAGCACAGCATTCCTAGTTAGTTTGCTGCCCTTATTTATTTTTTTAGACCAGGGAGTAGAGACCATTATTACAACCTGACACTGAATAAACACAGCCACCTTCAACATCAACATCAGCCTGAAATTTGATGCCTATTCAATTATCTTTACCCCTATTGCCCTCTACGTCACTTGGTCCATTCTGGAGTTTGCCTCATGATATATACACGCAGACCCTTATATGAACCGCTTTTTTAAATATCTGTTAATGTTCCTTATTGCCATGATTATTCTTGTTACAGCTAACAACATATTTCAGCTATTTATTGGATGAGAAGGAGTAGGAATTATGTCTTTCCTCCTCATTGGCTGATGATATGGACGAGCCGACGCCAACACCGCCGCGCTACAAGCCGTCCTCTATAACCGAGTTGGGGATATTGGACTAATTATAACTATAGCCTGATTTGCCATAAACCTAAATTCATGGGAAATGCAGCAGATTTTTTCTCTCTCTCACACTGCAGACATAACCTTACCCCTACTAGGACTAATTATTGCTGCAACAGGAAAATCAGCACAGTTCGGACTTCACCCTTGGCTCCCTTCCGCAATGGAAGGTCCCACACCAGTCTCCGCCCTACTACACTCAAGCACTATAGTCGTAGCAGGTATTTTTTTACTTATCCGCCTCCACCCTCTTACCCACAATAATCAGACAGCCCTAACTATCTGTCTATGTTTAGGAGCACTCACAACCCTTTTTACAGCCACATGTGCCCTAACTCAGAACGACATCAAAAAGATTGTAGCATTCTCTACCTCTAGCCAACTAGGCCTTATAATAGTAACCATCGGACTCGACCAGCCTCAGCTAGCTTTTTTCCACATCTGCACCCACGCCTTTTTCAAGGCTATACTTTTCCTATGTTCCGGGTCAATTATCCACAGCCTTAACGACGAACAGGACATCCGAAAGATAGGGGGCATGCAAAACTTAGCTCCATTTACCTCTACCTGCTTAACAATTGGGAGTTTAGCCCTCACAGGCACCCCCTTCCTAGCCGGTTTCTTCTCAAAAGATGCCATTATCGAAGCCTTAAACACCTCTTACCTAAACGCCTGAGCCCTCACTCTTACTCTTATCGCAACCTCTTTTACCGCAGTGTACAGCTTCCGTGTTGTGTTTTTTGTTACAATAGGCACGCCCCGATTTCTGTCTCTTTCTCCCATTAACGAGAACGACCCAGCAGTTATTAACCCCATCAAGCGACTTGCTTGAGGCAGCATCGTTGCAGGACTAATTCTTACCTCAAATGCCCTTCCCACAAAAACCCCTATTATAACAATGCCCCCCCTACTAAAACTAGCAGCCCTTATTGTTACTATCCTGGGCCTTTTAACCGCCATAGAGCTAGCCTCCCTCACCGCCAAGCAATTTAAACCTACTCCAACCATCAAATTACACAACTTCTCAAACATATTGGGCTACTTTCCATTAGTTGTACATCGCATGGCACCAAAACTAAACCTTGTTTTAGGACAAACAATGGCTAACCAGCTAGTGGACCAAACATGGTTCGAAGCGGCCGGACCCAAAGGATTAGCCTCCTCGCAACTCAAGATATCTGCCACAACCAGTGATGCCCAACGAGGAGTAATCAAGACGTACTTAATGATTTTTCTGATTACTTCTGGCTTAGCAACTTTAATTGCCTCTACCTAGACAGCTCGTAAAGCCCCCCGAGATAACCCCCGGGTTAACTCCAACACTACGAACAAGGTTAAAAGTAGTACCCAAGCACAGAAAAACATTAACATTCCCCCTAAAGCATACAACATGGCAACTCCACCAACATCCCCCCGAACCACTAAGAACTCTTTTACCGTGCTCAACATTCCTACACTAAAATCATAAGCTGTAGGCCCAAAATACATTGACGCAATAAGCACCCCCACTATGTAAAACATAGCGTGCTCAAACACAGACGCATCTCCCCAGCTTTCAGGATGAGCATCCGCTGCCAAAGCAGCCGAGTAACCAAAGACAACCAGCATCCCCCCCAAATAAATTAAAAATAAAGCCAAGGCAAGAAAAGGTGACCCAAACATAGCCAAGATTGCACACCCTACTCCAGAGGACAATACTAACCCCAAAGCCGCAAAGTAAGGAGCAGGATTTGAAGCAACACCAACCATTCCTAAAACGAACCCAAAAAGTAGAAAGCTAATAAAATATGCCATAATTTCTACCCGGATTTTAACCGAGACTAATGACTTGAAAAACCACCGTTGTTATTCAACTATAGAAACCCTTTAATGGCAAGCCTACGAAAAACCCACCCTCTCCTAAAAATCGCCAACGATGCACTAGTTGACCTGCCCGCTCCCTCCAATATTTCAGTGTGATGAAACTTTGGATCACTCCTAGGACTGTGTCTGGCATCACAGATTCTAACAGGCCTATTCCTAGCAATGCATTATACATCAGACATCGCAACCGCATTTTCATCTGTTACTCACATTTGCCGAGATGTAAACTACGGCTGACTAATTCGAAATCTCCATGCAAATGGAGCCTCCTTCTTCTTTATTTGTATTTACGCACATATTGGCCGGGGACTTTACTACGGCTCCTACCTGTACAAAGAAACATGAAACGTCGGAGTAGTGCTTCTTCTTCTAACTATGATGACAGCCTTCGTTGGCTACGTCCTACCCTGAGGACAAATGTCCTTCTGAGGTGCAACAGTTATTACAAATCTTCTATCCGCCGTTCCCTACGTAGGAGAAGTGCTTGTCCAATGAATTTGAGGAGGATTTTCAGTAGATAATGCAACCCTCACCCGATTCTTTGCCTTCCACTTTCTTTTCCCCTTCGTAATTGCGGGTGCCACAGTTCTTCACCTACTTTTCCTTCACGAAACAGGATCCAACAACCCCGCAGGAATTAACTCGGACGCTGACAAGATTTCGTTCCACCCTTACTTCTCCTACAAAGACCTATTAGGGTTCGCAGTTATACTCCTAGCCCTTACCTCTCTCGCCCTATTCGCCCCAAACCTTTTAGGGGATCCGGATAACTTCACCCCAGCGAACCCCCTAGTTACCCCACCCCACATTAAGCCAGAATGGTACTTCCTGTTTGCTTACGCCATTCTCCGCTCGATCCCCAACAAGCTAGGAGGAGTACTAGCCCTCCTGTTCTCTATCCTAGTGCTGATAGTGGTTCCAATCCTGCACACATCCAAACAACGAGGACTAACTTTCCGGCCTCTTACACAGTTTTTATTCTGAACACTAGTAGCTGACGTCTTTATTTTAACATGAATCGGAGGCATGCCTGTAGAACACCCTTTTATTATTATTGGCCAAGTAGCTTCATTGCTCTACTTCACACTCTTCCTCGTTCTGGCCCCATTGGCGGGGTGGGTGGAAAATAAAGCCCTAGAATGAAACTGCCCTAGTAGCTTAGTCTAAAAGCGCCGGTCTTGTAAGCCGGAGACCGGAGGTTAAAATCCTCCCTGAGGCCCAGAAAAGAAAGATTTTAACTTCCACCTCTAACTCCCAAAGCTAGAATTCTAAACTAAACTATTCTCTGCGAAACGCGCCTCTATATAATGTCCATATAATGCACTAAGTATTATGGAAAGAAGAGTGACAGACCTGGGGCAGAGCATGGACATGGTCTCAAGACATAATATGTATTAATACATATATATATGATCTTTCTACATTATATGTATAATATTACATATGTGTATGTAATATATACATATTATGTATATAGTACATATATATATGGTATTAATACATATTATGTATAATCCCCATAATAATGTTTTAGTAAATAACTTGTATAATCTTATATAAATAGTATTAATAACATTAATTTAGCACGTACATTACTGCTTCAATAACAATCAAGTAAGATGAAAAATAAGGTATATATAAACCATTGGGAGAAAATTCAGAAATAATAGAAGATCAGTTGATTAATAGAATCATCCCCATAACTCCATGAAAAGCACTTTCTATGCGTTATTCATCTAAACTTGGGATTAATATAACTGAATGTAATAAGAACCGACCAACCAAATGAGTATTTGCATATCATGAATGATAAGATCACGGACAAATATCGTGGGGGTTTCACAAAATGAACTATTCCTGGCATTTGGTTCCTATTTCAGGGCCATAATTGTATTTATCCCCATAAGGTGAACTTTCCAGGCATAAGTTAATGTTAGAGTACTATTGACTCGTTACCCACCAAGCCGGGCATTCACTTATAGGCATTTGGTTCTCTTTTTTTCCGGTCACTTTCACTTTGCATTTGGCGACTCCTTCCTAATGTTAACGTTCAGGGTAGAACATTTCCTTGCCTGCAGTATTATAAGTGTAGAGATCCAATGACATTGACAGAAGACTTGCATAACTGTTATCAGGTACATAAACTATCAATACTCAACCCTAATATCCTATAGTTACTACCCCCTTCTTAACGAAGCCACGAGAACGTTTTTACGCGATAAACCCCCTTACCCCCTACGCCGTAAGAGTCTTATAATTCATGTCAAACCCCAAAACCATGAAAGTCTCGACTAGCGCCTTCAACGAGTTATAGTGTGTGTTGGTGTATATAGTGTTACAAAATGAATCCCATTGTGTA